GCTAGCGTAGCTTAATACAAAGCATAACACTGAAGATGTTAAGATGGGCCCTAAGAAGCTCCGCATGCACAAAGGCATGGTCCTGACCTTATTATCAGCTCTAACCCAACTTACACATGCAAGTCTCCGCAGTCCCGTGAGTATGCCCTCAATCCCCCGCCCGGGGACAAGGAGCGGGCATCAGGCACAAATTTTAGCCCAAGACGCCTAGCCAAGCCACACCCCCAAGGGAATTCAGCAGTGATAGACATTAAGCCATAAGTGAAAACTTGACTCAGTCAGGGTTAAGAGGGCCGGTAAAACTCGTGCCAGCCACCGCGGTTAAACGAGAGGCCCTAGTTGATATTATTACGGCGTAAAGGGTGGTTAAGGAAGGAAACAATGATAAAGCCAAATGGCCCTTTGGCCGTCATACGCTTCTAGGTGTCCGAAGCCCAACCCCACGAAAGTAGCTTTAATAAAACCCACCTGACCCCACGAAAGCTGAGAAACAAACTGGGATTAGATACCCCACTATGCTCAGCCATAAACCCAGACGTCGAACTACAATTAGACGTCCGCCAGGGTACTACGAGCATTAGCTTGAAACCCAAAGGACCTGACGGTGCCTTAGACCCCCCTAGAGGAGCCTGTTCTAGAACCGATAACCCCCGTTAAACCTCACCACTTCTAGCCACCCCAGCCTATATACCGCCGTCGCCAGCTTACCCTGTGAAGGCAATAAAAGTAAGCAAAATGGGCACAACCCAGAACGTCAGGTCGAGGTGTAGCGCACGAAGCGGGAAGAAATGGGCTACATTTTCTACCACAGAATACTACGGACATGCAACATGAAATAGTGCTTGAAGGAGGATTTAGTAGTAAAAAGGAAGCAGAGTGTCCTTTTGAACCCGGCTCTAAGGCGCGTACACACCGCCCGTCACTCTCCCCTGTCAACACGCATTAAAAATACATAATATCAAAGCACTGACAAGGGGAGGCAAGTCGTAACATGGTAAGTGTACCGGAAGGTGCACTTGGATTAAACCCAGGGTATGGCTGAGTTAGTTAAGCATCTCACTTACACCGAGAAGACATCCATGCAAGTTGGATTACCCTGAGCCAAACAGCTAGCTTAATCACTGATTTTAACCCAACAATGTTTATAAAAAAACATGACCCACCCCTAAAAATTAAACCATTTTTTTACCTGAGTATGGGAGACAGAAAAGGTTCACCCAAAGCAATAGAGAGAGTACCGCAAGGGAAAGCTGAAAGAGAAATGAAACAACCCATATAAGCACTAAAAAACAAAGATTAAAACTTGTACCTTTTGCATCATGATTTAGTAAGTATACTCAAGCAAAGAGAACTTTAGTTTGAAACCCCGAAACCAGGTGAGCTACCCCGAGACAGCCTATATAAATTAGGGCTAACCCGTCTCTGTGGCAAAAGAGTGGGAAGAGCTCCGGGTAGAAGTGACAGACCTACCGAACCTGGTGATAGCTGGTTGCCTGAGAAATGGATAGAAGTTCAGCCCCGCATACCCCAGACCAAACCCTAAATTTAAGGTAATTTAAGGGAGACGTGCGGGAGTTAGTTAGAGGGGGTACAGCCCCTTTAACAAAGGATACAACCTTACCAGGAGGATAAAGATCATAATGTTTAAAACAAACTGTTTTAGTGGGCCTAAAAGCAGCCATCTAAACAGAAAGCGTTAAAGCTCAGACAGAGTGAAGTTTATTATACCGATAAAAAATCTTATTCCCCTAAAGATATCAGGCTATCCCATGCTCGCATGGAAGAAATTATGCTAAAATGAGTAACAAGAAGACACATTCTTCTCCAAGCACAAGTGTAAACCAGATCGGACAAACCACTGGAAAATAACGAACTCAACCCAAGAGAGTACTGTGAACAATATAAAAACCAAGAAAAACTCACAACCAAATAATCGTTAACCCCACACTGGAGTGCTATTTTTAAAGGAAAGACTAAAAGAAAGGGAAGGAACTCGGCAAACACAAGCCTCGCCTGTTTACCAAAAACATCGCCTCCTGCAACTAGATTAAGTATAGGAGGTCCAGCCTGCCCAGTGACTACGGGTTCAACGGCCGCGGTATTTTGACCGTGCAAAGGTAGCGCAATCACTTGTCTTTTAAATAGAGACCTGTATGAATGGCCAAACGAGGGCTTAACTGTCTCCCCCTTCCAGTCAGTGAAATTGATCTATCCGTGCAGAAGCGGGTATAATACTACAAGACGAGAAGACCCTTTGGAGCTTAAGGTACAAAATTTAACCACGTTAAACAACTAGACAAAAAGCAAGAACTTAGTGGAACATAAAATTTTACCTTCGGTTGGGGCGACCGCGGAGGAAAAAGCAGCCTCCGAGTGGAATGGGATAAATTCCTAAAACCAAGAGAGACATCTCTAAGCCGCAGAACATCTGACCAATAATGATCCGGCCTTATGACCGATCAACGAACCAAGTTACCCTAGGGATAACAGCGCAATCCTCTCCCAGAGTCCATATCGACGAGGGGGTTTACGACCTCGATGTTGGATCAGGACATCCTAATGGTGCAGCCGCTATTAAGGGTTCGTTTGTTCAACGATTAAAGTCCTACGTGATCTGAGTTCAGACCGGAGTAATCCAGGTCAGTTTCTATCTGTAAAGCTACTTTTCCTAGTACGAAAGGATCGGAAAAGAGGGGCCCATACTTAAAGCACGCCCCACCCCTAATTAATGAAACCAAATAAATTAGATAAAGGGAGGGCCAAAACCCTGCCGCCCAAAATAAGGGCATACTGGGGTGGCAGAGCATGGTAAATTGCGAAAGGCCTAAGCCCTTTATACCAGAGGTTCAAATCCTCTTCCCAGTTTATGCTAAACACTTTAATAAATCACCTGATTAACCCCCTAGCCTACATCGTGCCAGTCCTATTAGCAGTAGCCTTCCTGACTCTACTTGAACGAAAAGTCCTAGGATATATGCAACTACGAAAAGGCCCCAACGTAGTAGGACCTTACGGACTACTACAGCCCATCGCCGACGGAGTAAAACTCTTTATTAAAGAACCCGTCCGACCCTCCACATCATCTCCCTTTTTGTTTTTAGCAACCCCCATCCTCGCACTAACCCTCGCCATAACACTATGAGCGCCTATACCAATGCCCTACCCCATTATTGACTTAAACCTAGGGGTTCTGTTTATTTTAGCCCTCTCAAGCCTGGCAGTATATTCTATTCTGGGGTCAGGCTGGGCATCAAATTCAAAATATGCACTAATTGGGGCCCTCCGGGCGGTAGCTCAAACAATTTCATATGAAGTAAGTCTGGGACTTATTCTTCTCTCAGTCATTATCTTCTCAGGCGGCTACACTCTCCAAACATTTAACACAGCTCAAGAAAGCATTTGACTACTAGCCCCAGCGTGACCTCTGGCAGCCATATGATACATTTCAACCCTAGCCGAAACGAACCGGGCGCCATTCGACTTAACAGAGGGAGAATCAGAACTAGTATCTGGTTTCAATGTAGAATATGCAGGAGGACCATTTGCCCTATTTTTCCTGGCCGAATACGCCAACATTCTCATAATAAACACTTTATCAGCCGTACTGTTCCTAGGATCTTCTCATTTCCCCAACATACCTGAATTAACAACAATTACCCTTATAATTAAAGCCGCATTCCTATCAGTTATATTCCTATGAGTCCGGGCCTCCTACCCCCGATTTCGCTACGACCAACTTATACACCTCGTATGAAAAAACTTCCTGCCACTAACACTAGCACTTGTACTATGACATGTAGCTCTACCGATTGCACTAGCAGGCCTTCCCCCGCAACTATAGTTTAGGAACTGTGCCCGAATGCTCAGGGACCACTTTGATAGAGTGGCTTATAGGGGCTAAAATCCCCTCAGTTCTTAGAAAGAAGGGGGTCGAACCCATGCCCAAGAGATCAAAACTCTTAGTGCTTCCTCTACACCACTTTCTAAGATGGAGTCAGCTAATAAAGCTTTCGGGCCCATACCCCGAACATGACGGTTAAAGTCCCTCCTCCATCAATGAACCCCTACGTACTAATAATTCTATTATCCAGCCTGGGGTTGGGTACCACCCTAACTTTTGCTAGCTCACATTGACTCTTGGCTTGAATGGGATTAGAAATTAACACCCTCGCAATTGTGCCGTTAATAGCGCAACATCACCACCCGCGAGCAGTAGAAGCTACTACAAAATATTTCTTAACACAGGCAACCGCAGCAGCAATAATCCTGTTTGCAAGTACAACAAATGCATGAATCACAGGAGAGTGGGATATAAACAATATATCAAGCCCGATCGCCAGCACTATGGTTATTACCGCCTTAGCACTAAAAATTGGACTTGCACCAATGCACTTCTGAATGCCAGAAGTCCTACAAGGGTTAGATTTACTCACGGGTCTAGTTCTGTCCACTTGACAAAAGCTAGCCCCCCTAGCCCTTATCATTCAGACATCTCAAGCCATCGACCCACTTTTATTAACCTCTTTAGGACTTATGTCTACACTAGTAGGAGGATGGGGCGGGCTAAATCAAACCCAGCTACGAAAGATCTTGGCCTACTCCTCTATCGCCCATATAGGGTGAATGATTATCGTATTACAATACGCCCCCCAACTCACACTCCTTGCATTGGGAACCTATATTTTCATAACCTCCGCAGCATTTCTAACACTTAAATCATCCTCAGCCACAAAAATTAACACCCTAGCGATAGCCTGATCAAATAACCCAATTTTGACAGCAACCACTGCCCTTGTGTTACTATCATTAGGCGGACTACCACCACTAACAGGATTTATGCCGAAATGATTAATTCTTCAAGAATTAGCAAAACAGGGTCTCCCAGCCACTGCCACAATTATAGCCCTCGCAGCTCTACTCAGCCTTTACTTCTACCTCCGATTATGCTATGCAATAACACTAACAATTTCCCCAAATACAACCAACTCAACTACACCCTGACGAGTAAAAACAACTCAAACCTCCTTACCCTTAACTATCTCAACCACGATTGCACTAGGCCTTCTACCTGTAACTCCAGCTATTTTAATACTGGCCACCTAAGGGACTTAGGATAGCACCAGACCAAGAGCCTTCAAAGCTCTAAGCAGAAGTGAAAATCTTCTAGTCCCTGGATAAGGCCTACAAGAGTCTATCTTGCATTTTCTGATTGCAAATCAAATGTTTTTATTAAACTAAGGCCTTACTAGATGGGAAGGCCTCGATCCTACAAACTCTTAGTTAACAGCTAAGCGCTCAAGCCAGCGAGCATCCATCTACTTTTCCCGCCGTTAGCCTAAAAGGCGGGAAAAGCCCCGGCAGAATTTACTCTGCGTCTCTGGATTTGCAATCCAACATGTTTCTTCACCACGGGGCTGGTGATAGGGAGAGGACTTAAACCTCTGTCTTCGGGGCTACAACCCACCGCCTGGTGCTCGGCTACCCTACCTGTGGCAATTACGCGCTGATTCTTTTCTACAAACCACAAAGACATTGGTACCCTTTATCTTGTATTTGGTGCCTGAGCTGGAATAGTGGGGACTGCTTTAAGCCTTCTTATTCGAGCCGAACTTAGTCAACCCGGATCACTTCTAGGCGATGATCAAATTTATAATGTTATCGTTACTGCCCACGCCTTTGTAATAATTTTCTTTATAGTAATACCAATTCTCATCGGGGGATTTGGAAACTGACTCGTACCACTAATGATTGGGGCACCCGACATGGCATTCCCACGAATGAATAACATAAGCTTCTGACTTCTCCCTCCATCATTTCTCCTACTACTAGCCTCTTCTGGCGTTGAGGCCGGAGCGGGAACAGGGTGAACAGTCTACCCACCACTCGCAGGCAATCTTGCCCACGCAGGGGCATCCGTAGACCTTACAATTTTTTCACTTCACTTAGCAGGTGTTTCATCAATTCTGGGGGCAATTAATTTTATTACCACCACTATTAACATGAAACCTCCAGCTATCTCCCAATATCAAACGCCTCTATTCGTGTGGGCCGTACTTGTAACAGCTGTACTCCTACTTTTATCGCTTCCAGTTCTGGCCGCCGGAATTACAATGCTCCTTACAGACCGAAATCTTAACACTACATTCTTCGACCCGGCAGGGGGAGGGGACCCAATCCTGTACCAACACCTATTCTGATTCTTTGGTCATCCCGAAGTATATATTCTTATTTTACCCGGATTCGGGATCATTTCACATGTGGTAGCCTACTACGCTGGTAAAAAAGAGCCATTCGGCTATATGGGTATAGTCTGAGCTATAATAGCTATCGGCCTCCTTGGTTTCATTGTCTGGGCCCACCACATGTTTACTGTCGGAATAGACGTAGACACCCGTGCCTACTTTACATCAGCAACAATGATTATTGCCATCCCAACCGGTGTAAAAGTATTTAGCTGACTCGCCACACTACACGGCGGCTCAATTAAATGAGAAACACCTCTGCTATGAGCCCTGGGGTTCATTTTCCTTTTCACAGTAGGAGGACTAACAGGAATTGTGCTAGCCAATTCATCATTAGACATTGTGCTTCACGACACATACTATGTAGTTGCACATTTCCACTATGTATTGTCAATAGGTGCCGTATTTGCCATTATAGCAGCCTTTGTTCACTGATTCCCCCTATTCTCAGGATATACCCTAAATGACACCTGAACAAAAATCCACTTTGGTGTAATATTTATTGGTGTAAACCTAACATTCTTCCCCCAACATTTCCTAGGCCTAGCCGGAATACCACGACGATACTCTGATTACCCCGACGCCTACGCCCTGTGAAATACAGTATCATCTATTGGATCCCTTATCTCTCTAGTCGCAGTAATTATGTTCCTATTCATCCTCTGAGAAGCTTTTGCCGCCAAACGGGAAGTCTCCTCAGTAGAGCTAACCATAACAAACGTAGAATGACTTCACGGCTGCCCTCCACCATACCACACATTTGAAGAGCCAGCATTTGTCCGAGTTCAATCAAACTAACGAGAAAGGGAGGAATTGAACCCCCATGTACTGGTTTCAAGCCAGTCACATAACCACTCTGTCACTTTCTTCCAAAGACATTAGTAAAATGCAAATTACACCACCTTGTCAAGGTGGTATTACAGGTTAAATCCCTGTATGTCTTAAGCCTTAGGCTTAATGGCACATCCCACACAACTAGGATTCCAAGACGCGGCATCACCCGTTATAGAAGAGCTTCTCCACTTCCACGACCACGCCCTAATAATTGTGTTTTTAATTAGCACTTTAGTATTATACATTATTATTGCAATAGTTTCTACTAAACTTACCAACAAATATATCCTAGACTCCCAAGAAATCGAAATTGTTTGAACCGTTTTACCAGCTGTAATCCTAGTTTTGATTGCTCTACCTTCCCTTCGAATTCTATATCTTATAGATGAAATTAATGACCCCCACCTAACAATTAAAGCCATAGGACACCAGTGATACTGAAGCTACGAATACACAGACTATGAAGACCTAGGCTTTGACTCCTATATAATCCCAACCCAAGACCTCACACCTGGTCAGTTCCGACTACTAGAGACTGATCACCGAATAGTAGTCCCGATAGAATCACCAATTCGTGTACTAGTATCTGCTGAAGACGTACTTCATTCTTGAGCTGTACCATCTCTAGGTGTAAAAATAGACGCAGTGCCCGGACGACTAAATCAAACTGCCTTCATTGCCTCACGCCCAGGGGTATTCTATGGACAATGTTCTGAAATCTGTGGGGCCAATCACAGCTTTATACCAATTGTAGTTGAAGCCGTCCCACTAGAACACTTTGAAAGCTGATCCTCACTAATACTAGAAGACGCCTCACTAGAAAGCTAATTATTGGACAAAGCGTTGGCCTTTTAAGCCAAAGTTTGGTGACTACCGACCACCTCTAGTGAAATGCCCCAATTAAACCCCAACCCCTGGTTCGCCATTCTAGTATTTTCATGAATCATCTTTCTTACCATCATCCCAACTAAAATCTTAAATCATACAACACCCAACGAACCCGCCCCTATAAGCGAAGAAAAACACAAAACTGAGCCTTGAGACTGACCATGATAATGAGCTTTTTTGACCAATTTGCAAGCCCCTCCTTCCTGGGTATCCCCCTTATTGCTGTTGCAATCGCACTACCATGAATTCTATTCCCAACTCCCCCCTCTCGATGATTAAACAATCGACTTATTACCCTTCAAACATGGTTTATCAACCGCTTCACCAGCCAACTTCTACTACCCTTAAATGTAGGAGGACATAAGTGGGCCTTATTGTTTACCTCCCTAATAGTATTCCTTATTACTATTAACATGCTTGGCCTTCTCCCCTACACCTTTACACCCACCACCCAACTCTCACTAAATATGGGATTTGCTGTGCCGTTATGACTTGCTACAGTAATTATTGGCATGCGTAATCAGCCAACAGTAGCCCTTGGCCATCTTCTGCCGGAAGGAACCCCCGTCCCACTAATTCCGGTACTGATTATCATCGAAACAATTAGCCTATTCATTCGACCCCTAGCCCTTGGAGTACGACTTACAGCTAATTTAACTGCAGGCCACCTACTAATCCAACTTATTGCTACAGCAGTATTTGTATTGTTACCCATAATACCTACAGTAGCAATTCTAACAGCCGCTGTCCTGTTTCTCCTAACACTTCTAGAAGTTGCAGTCGCAATGATTCAAGCCTATGTATTTGTACTTCTACTAAGCCTCTACCTGCAAGAAAACGTTTAATGGCACACCAAGCACATGCATTTCACATGGTTGATCCTAGCCCATGACCACTAACCGGAGCCGTAGGCGCCCTATTAATAACATCCGGCCTAGCAATCTGGTTTCACTTCCACTCAACAACATTAATAACCCTTGGACTAATTCTCCTGCTCCTTACAATGTTCCAATGATGACGTGATATCATCCGGGAAGGAACCTTCCAAGGACACCACACGCCACCAGTACAAAAAGGCCTACGTTATGGAATAATTCTATTCATCACCTCAGAGGTTTTCTTTTTCCTTGGGTTTTTCTGAGCTTTTTATCATTCAAGCCTAGCACCAACCCCTGAACTCGGAGGGTGTTGACCACCAACAGGAATTACTACACTAGACCCATTTGAAGTCCCCCTCCTTAATACAGCAGTTCTGTTAGCATCTGGTGTAACAGTCACATGAGCCCACCACAGCATTATAGAAGGGGAACGAAAACAGACTATTCAATCCCTTGGACTTACAATCCTTCTAGGACTATACTTCACCGCACTACAAGCCATAGAATACTATGAAGCCCCCTTCACAATCGCAGATGGGGTGTACGGATCCACATTCTTCGTAGCTACAGGATTCCACGGACTTCATGTTATTATTGGGTCAACATTCTTGGCCGTTTGCCTCCTTCGCCAAATCCAATACCACTTTACATCTGAACACCACTTCGGCTTCGAAGCCGCTGCCTGATACTGACACTTTGTCGACGTAGTTTGACTATTCCTCTACGTATCCATCTACTGATGAGGCTCATATCTTTCTAGTATTTAAATTAGTACAAGTGACTTCCAATCATTTAGTCTTGGTTAAACCCCAGGGAAAGATAATGAATTTAATCACAACCATTCTTATTATTACAGCAGCCCTATCCTCAATTCTAGCAGTCGTGTCATTTTGACTCCCCCAGATAAACCCCGATGCAGAAAAGCTTTCCCCTTACGAGTGCGGATTCGACCCGCTAGGGTCCGCCCGACTACCATTCTCTCTACGATTCTTCCTGGTCGCTATCCTCTTTCTTCTGTTTGACCTAGAAATTGCCCTTCTTCTCCCCCTTCCCTGAGGTGATCAACTTCACAACCCTACAGGAACATTCTTCTGAGCAACCACAGTTCTCATTCTTCTAACCTTAGGACTCATCTACGAATGAACCCAAGGGGGCTTAGAATGAGCAGAATAAGGGAGTTAGTCCAAAAAAGACCTCTGATTTCGGCTCAGAAAATTGTGGTTTAAGTCCACGACCCCCTTATGACACCAGTACACTTCAGCTTCAGTTCGGCATTTATTCTAGGACTAATAGGACTAGCATTCCACCGCACCCACCTACTTTCTGCACTTTTATGCTTAGAGGGCATAATACTATCCCTATTTATTGCATTAGCCCTGTGAACATTACAATTCGAATCTACAAGTTTCTCTACCGCCCCTATGCTTTTATTAGCCTTCTCCGCCTGCGAAGCGAGTACGGGCCTCGCACTTCTAGTAGCCACAGCTCGAACTCACGGGACTGATCGCCTACAAAACCTTAATCTTTTACAATGCTAAAAGTACTAATTCCCACAATTATATTATTCCCAACAATCTGATTAATTTCCCCAAAATGATTATGAGCAGGTACAATTACCCATAGTCTATCAATTGCCCTTGTAAGCCTTACATGACTAAAATGAACATCCGAGACCGGCTGGGCCATATCTAACACATACTTAGGCACAGACCCCTTATCAACCCCCCTATTAGTACTAACTTGTTGACTACTACCACTAATAATTCTAGCCAGCCAAAATCACATTAATCCAGAGCCCATTAACCGACAACGCCTCTATATTACCCTACTCACCTCGCTACAAGCCTTCTTAATTATAGCATTCGGGGCTACAGAAATCATTATATTTTATATTATATTTGAAGCCACACTTATCCCAACCCTAATTATTATTACCCGGTGAGGAAACCAAACTGAACGGCTAAATGCAGGAACCTACTTCTTATTCTACACACTTGCCGGTTCTCTGCCCCTCCTGGTTGCACTACTTCTACTTCAACAGTCAACGGGGACCCTATCTATACTTGTAATCCAATACTCTCAACCGCTCCTACTAGACTCCTGAAGCCACAAGATTTGATGGGCCGGCTGTCTTATCGCATTCCTAGTAAAAATGCCATTATATGGCGTCCATCTATGGCTCCCAAAAGCACACGTAGAAGCCCCTGTTGCAGGATCCATAGTGCTAGCAGCAGTACTATTAAAACTCGGAGGGTACGGGATGATACGAATAATAATTATACTGGACCCCCTCTCAAAAGAATTGGTCTATCCATTTATTATTTTAGCATTATGAGGGATTATCATAACAGGGTCTATTTGTCTCCGACAGACAGATCTTAAATCATTAATCGCTTACTCATCCGTCAGCCACATAGGACTTGTAGCAGGGGGCATTTTAATTCAAACCCCATGAGGATTTTCAGGGGCAATTATTCTGATAATCGCCCACGGTTTAGTATCCTCAATACTATTCTGCTTAGCTAACACAGCATATGAACGAACCCATAGCCGAACCATAATTCTGGCCCGAGGACTACAGCTAATTTTCCCCTTAACAGCAGTTTGGTGATTTATTGCCAACCTGGCCAACCTGGCACTCCCCCCTCTGCCCAATCTAATAGGAGAACTAATAATTATTACAACCCTATTCAACTGATCCCCATGAACTATTGCACTAACAGGAGCAGGCACCCTAATTACAGCGGGCTACTCGCTCTACATATTCTTAATGTCTCAACGAGGCCCAACACCAAGTCACATTATAAAACTCCAGCCCTTTCACACCCGGGAACACTTGCTAATAGCCCTTCACCTAATCCCCGTAATTCTACTTGTAGCAAAACCAGAACTAATATGAGGTTGATGCTATTAGTAAGTATAGTTTAACTAAAATATTAGATTGTGATTCTAAAGACAGGAGTTAAAATCCCCTTACTCACCAAGGAAGGACGGAAATCAATAAGTACTGCTAATCCTTATGCACCGCGGTTAAAGTCCGCGGCTTCCTCACGCTTCTGAAGGATAACAGCTCATCCGTTGGTCTTAGGAACCAAAAACTCTTGGTGCAAATCCAAGTGGAAGCTATGAACCCAACAACACTAATTATGTCCTCCTCACTTATTTTAGTTATTACAATCCTTATTATCCCACTATTAACAACACTAAGTCCCCGACCACGCAAAATAGATTGAGCAAATACACATGTAAAAACCGCTGTCAGCACCGCATTTTTCATTAGCCTACTACCATTAATAATATTTCTAGATCAAGGACTAGAAAGTGTTACCACAAACTGACAATGAATAAACACACACATATTCGACACAAATATTAGCTTTAAATTCGACCATTACTCTCTTATTTTCACACCTATTGCCCTCTACGTCACCTGGTCTATTTTAGAGTTTGCACTATGATATATACACTCGGACCCTAACATGAACCGATTCTTTAAATACTTGCTACTGTTTTTAGTCGCAATAATTACGCTCGTTACTGCCAACAACATATTTCAACTGTTTATTGGCTGAGAGGGGGTTGGAATTATATCATTCCTGCTAATTGGATGGTGGTACGGACGAGCAGACGCTAATACAGCAGCCCTGCAAGCTGTAATTTATAACCGAGTCGGAGATATTGGATTGATCTTAAGTATGGCGTGATTTGCAATAAATTTTAACTCCTGGGAGATCCAACAGATCTTCTTTTTATCAAAGAACTTTGATATAACAATTCCCCTAATAGGACTCATCCTAGCAGCAACAGGAAAATCGGCCCAATTTGGCCTACATCCATGGCTCCCCTCTGCCATGGAGGGCCCTACACCAGTATCTGCCCTACTCCACTCTAGCACTATGGTCGTAGCTGGAATCTTTTTATTAATTCGCCTCCACCCCCTTATAGAGAATAATCAAACCGCATTAACACTTTGTCTATGCCTAGGGGCTCTAACCACCCTATTTACAGCCACCTGCGCCCTAACCCAAAATGATATTAAAAAAATTGTAGCTTTCTCAACATCCAGCCAATTAGGCCTAATAATAGTTACAATCGGCCTAAATCAACCGCAACTCGCATTCCTTCACATTTGCACCCACGCCTTCTTCAAGGCTATACTGTTCCTATGCTCAGGGTCAATTATTCACAGCCTTAACGACGAACAAGACATCCGCAAGATAGGGGGCCTTCACAACCTAATACCAGCCACCTCAACCTATCTTACAATTGGCAGCCTAGCATTAACAGGAACCCCCTTCCTTGCAGGCTTCTTTTCAAAAGATGCTATTATTGAAGCCCTAAACACCTCACACCTTAACGCCTGAGCCCTGGTTCTTACACTTATCGCTACATCATTCACCGCAGTTTACAGCTTTCGAGTTGTTTTCTTTGTTACCATGGGGTCCCCACGATTCCTCCCACTCTCCCCTATTAATGAAAACAACCCACTGGTAATTAATCCTATCAAACGGCTTGCCTGAGGAAGTATTATTGCAGGACTTATTATTACCTCAAACTTCCTACCTTCAAAAACACCTATTATAACAATGCCTTTAACCCTAAAAATAGCAGCCCTTACAGTTACTATTATTGGACTGCTAGTAGCCATAGAACTTACAGCTCTCACTAATAAACAAGTTAAAATTACCCCTACAATACCTTGACATAACTTCTCAAATATACTGGGGTATTTCCCAACACTAGTTCACCGAATGCCCCCCAAACTTAACCTCATCCTGGGTCAATCAGTCGCCAATAAACTCGACCAAACATGATTTGAAATATCTGGGCCAAAAGGACTAACCTTAACCCAAGTGATAATATCAAAAGTTATAAGCGACATTCAACGAGGAATAATTAAAACATACCTAACTATCTTCCTTCTAACAATAACCTTGGCCATTCTTTTAACAATTATCTAAACTGCACGTAAAGTCCCACGGCTTAACCCCCGAGTTAATTCTAGCACAACAAGCAGCGTCAAAAGCAAGACCCAAGCGCAAATAACCAATATTGCTCCCCCAAAAGAATATATAACAGCTACCCCCCCAACATCTCCCCGCAACATAGAAAACTCCTTCAACCCATCAATTATTACCCAGGAACCCTCGTATCACCCCCCTCAAAACACCCCACCCATTAAAATCACCCCTAACAAATAAATTAGTACATAACCTGCGACAGAACGACTTCCCCAGGCCTCTGGGAAAGGTTCAGCAGCCAAAGCTGCTGAATAAGCAAATACCACAAGCATTCCCCCTAGATAAATTAAAAAGAGAACTAAAGACAAAAAAGACCCCCCAGAACCAACTAAAATACCACACCCAACCCCCGCTGCTACCACCAAGCCTAAAGCAGCAAAATAAGGAGTTGGGTTAGAAGCAACAGCAATTAAACCCACAATAAGAGCCACCAATAACATAAACATAAAATAGGTCATAATTCTTGCTCGGATTTTAACCGAGACCAATGACTTGAAGAACCACCGTTGTAGTTCAACTACAAGAACAATAATGGCAAGCCTACGAAAAACCCACCCCCTAATAAAAATCGCTAACGATGCACTAGTTGACCTACCAACACCATCTAATATTTCAGTGTGATGAAACTTCGGGTCCCTTCTAGGACTATGTTTAATCACACAAATTCTAACAGGGCTATTTCTAGCCATACATTACACCTCAGACATTTCAACCGCATTTTCATCAGTAGCCCACATCTGCCGAGACGTTAACTACGGCTGACTTATTCGTAATCTTCATGCTAACGGAGCATCCTTCTTTTTCATCTGTATTTATATACACGTCGCCCGTGGCCTATACTACGGATCATACCTTTATAAAGAAACCTGAAATATTGGTGTGGTACTACTTCTCCTAGTCATAATAACAGCCTTTGTCGGCTACGTCCTTCCATGGGGACAAATGTCCTTCTGGGGGGCCACAGTAATTACAAATCTCCTTTCAGCAGTCCCCTATATAGGAAACACACTTGTCCAATGAATCTGAGGTGGCTTCTCAGTAGATAATGCGACACTAACACGATTCTTCGCATTCCACTTCTTACTGCCGTTCATCATTGCCGCCGCAACTCTGCTCCACCTGCTATTTCTCCACGAAACAGGGTCGAACAACCCCGCCGGCCTAAACTCTGATGCAGATAAAATCTCCTTCCACCCATATTTTTCATACAAAGACCTCCTCGGATTCGTAATCATACTTCTAGCCTTAACATCACTAGCACTATTCTCCCCCAATCTACTAGGAGATCCAGACAATTTTACCCCCGCCAACCCGATGGTAACACCACCACACATTAAGCCAGAGTGATATTTCCTATTTGCCTACGCCATCCTGCGATCTATCCCAAACAAACTGGGGGGTGTTCTTGCTCTATTATTCTCTATTCTAATCCTAATAGTGGTCCCAATCCTACATACCTCAAAACAACGAGGACTAACGTTTCGCCCAATCACCCAATTTTTATTCTGAACACTTGTAGCAGATATGCTAATCCTAACATGAATTGGGGGTATACCTGTAGAACACCCCTACGTCATTATTGGCCAAGTAGCATCAATTCTATACTTTGCACTTTTCCTTGTGCTAGTCCCACTAGCAGGATGAATAGAAAATAAAGCACTAAAATGAGCTTGCCCTAGTAGCTTAGTATTAAAGCATCGGTCTTGTAATCCGAAGATCGGAGGTTAAATTCCCCCCTAGCGCCCAGAAAAGAGAGATTTTAACTCCCACCCCTGGCTCCCAAAGCCAGAATTCTAAATTAAACTATCTTCTGATAGTAACATGTATGTATTAGTACATACTATGTATAATATTACATTATGTATTAGTACTTACATATGTATTATCACCATTCATTTATTTTAACCTTAAAGCAAGTACTAACGTCTAAGAAAACACAAACCAAATTATTAAAACTCAGAAATAATTTATTTTAACCTGGGAAATAGATTAATCCCCTAGATATGGCACTCAAATTTTTCCTTGAATTACCCAGCTAAGATTTATCTTAAAATTATTAATGTAGTAAGAGACCACCAACTGGTTGATATAAATGCATACTATTAATGATAGAATCAGGGACACAAAATGTGGGGGTCGCACACTGTGAACTATTCCTGGTATCTGGTTCCTATTTCAGGTACATAATTTTATTTACTCCACCCTCGGATAACTATATCTGGCATCTGATTAATGGTGTAATTACATACTCCTCGTTACCCAACATGCCGGGCGTTCTTTTATATGCATAGGGTTCTCTTTTTTAGGTTTCCTTTCACTTTGCATTTCAGAGTGCAAGCGCAAACATATATTAAGGTTGAACTATTCCTTGCACGAGTTAAAGTAGGTTAATTATTAAATGACATAACTTAAGAATTACATATTAATATCTCAAGTGCATAACATATATATTACTTCTTCAACTTATCCTTATATATGCCCCCCTTTTGGTTTTTGCGCGACAAACCCCCCTACCCCCTACGCTCAGGGAATCCTGTTATCCCTTGTCAAACCCCGAAACCAAGGAAGGCCCGAGAACGGTGCCAGCTAACGAGTTGAGATATGGGTTAGCCATCCGCGTTGTATATATATACATGCACATTGCATTAACACATTTCACAATTTACCCCCAAATTTTAGCCTAAAATCTTCTACTAAAAATTTTATAAACTCCTCAATGCTAAAAAATTAAACATTTTATAAC